ACTTCTGCTCGTTGCATACCTTGGTCTACTACTGCTCGAATAGCATTTCCCGCTGCGGTTTGAGCAGCAAAAGGGGTCCCCCTTCTTGTACCCTTGAATCCACAAGTACCGGCGGAGGACCAAGAAATTACCCGACCCCGTACATCTGTAACAGTAACAATGGTATTGTTGAAACTTGCTTGAACATGAATAACTCCTTTTGGTATTCTACGTGCACTTTTCCGTGCACTACTGCGCCCACTCCTACGTGAACCAACTTTTGGTATAGGTTTTGCCATATTTTATCATTTCATAAAGATAAGTCAGAGATATATGGATATATCCATTTCATGTCAAAACAGATCTTCTATATTTTATTTGTTTATCGCTTTCTTTAAGATTAGTTTCTTTTCTTTAAGGAGTTCTTTTTAGAATAGAAAGATTATCCTTGTCTTTGTTTATGTCTCGGGTTAAAACAAATTACGATAATTCGTCCCCTCCTACGGATTAGTCGACATTTTTCACAAATTTTACGAACGGAAGCCCTTATTTTCATAGTTGTTATTCCTTAAATTTTAAATTTTTCCGAATCCACTTATTGGAAGAAAATAAGTTTCTTGAAATTTTTGAACCTTGAATTGGATCCCCCCGAAAGGAATCTTGAAGTTGAAAAAACTACCTAATCGTTCGAATCCTTGGTGCGGAGTCTATAAGTTATACGCCCCCTGCTTGAATCATAAGCACTTACTTCACTTTTGTTGACTCTATCCCACGTTGGTATACGTATCAAACTCTCCTGAAACATAACCTAGAATCAGATCTTCATTATCTAAAGGAATCCGGAGTGGGAGTGATTCACTAATTAAACCTCCATGAATCCATTTTTTGTTCTTTTATTCCAGGTAAAACTTCCTTAACGTATCAACTACGGTAGGGCAGGAGCAGTTCTATTAGACAACCCGTACTTTTTTCTTTTTTTTTTCACAAATGGAAAGTTTCGGATACAATTCGTATATCGGCCACATTACCATATATAACACAAAATTTCTCCACCGATTCCTTCTAGTCGAGCCTCCCGGTCTGTCATTATACCCCGAGAAGTAGAAAGAATTACAATCCCCATCCCGCCTAAAATTCTAGGAATTTGTTGATAGTTAGAATAGATTCGTAGACCCGGTCGACTGATCCGTCTTAAATTTAAAATAGTTCTATGTGGTCCTTTCCTATTCCTTCTATGTCGTAGGGTTAAAACCAAAAAATATTTGTTGCGTTCCCGATGTTTCCTTACGTTATCGATAAAACCTTCTCGTAAAAGTATTTTTACAATGTTTTCAGTGATGTTAGTAGATCCTATTCGAATCGTTCCTTTTCTATTCATGTCAGCATTTCGTATAGAGGTTATTATGTCAGCAATAGTGTCCTTACCCATTGTAAACTAAAATTCTTGTTGCTCCCGAATTTTGATATAACCAACGTGTTCTTTTTTTTTTTACTTAGTAAAGGTATATACGTGAGACACAATCTACTAATTAATCTATGTCATTTAAATACTCTAATTTAAATACTATAACTATATTTGGATTTGGGTTTCGTCTTATAATACCTCAGGAGCTAATGAAACTATTTTAGTGAAATTTAACTGTCTCAATTCCCGGGCGATCGCACCAAAAATTCGAGTTCCTTTTGGATTTCCTTCTTGATCAATGACAACTGCAGCATTGTCATCATATCGTATTATCATCCCGTTGTCACGTTTGAGTTCTTTACAAGTACGTACAATTACAGCTCTGATCACTTCTGATCTTTCTAGAGGTGTATTTGGTACTGCTTCCTTGATCACAGCAACAATAACGTCACCAATATGAGCATATCGGCGATTACTAGCTCCTATGACTCGAATACACATCAATTCTCGGGCCCCGCTGTTATCTGCTACATTCAAATGGGTCTGAGGTTGAATCATTTTTTAAATCTCTTCTTTCAATGTAACAAAGGACGAAGAAAAAAAGAAATATTGTTTGTCAAAAAAAAGGAAACCTGCAATTTTTTTTTTATTCCCAAGACAAGACTTCTTTCCTTTGGTTCTATATTCCTATCCTGAAATAATGAATTGAGTTTTTATAGGCATTTTTGATGCCGCTATTAAAATAGCCTTTCTGGCTATATTTTCGGCTACTCCGCTCATTTCATAAAGTATTCTGCCCGGTTTAACGACAGCTACCCAATACTCGGGAGATCCTTTCCCCGAACCCATACGTGTTTCTGTAGGTCTTACCGTAACTGGTTTATCTGGAAATATCCGTACCCATATTTTTCCACCACGGCGTACATTTCGTGTCATTGCGCGGCGCCCCGCTTCTATTTGTCTAGATGTAATCCAAGCGGGTTCAAGTGCTTGAAGAGCATATCTACCGAAACAAATGCGATTACCTCGATAAGATATTCCTTTCATTCTTCCTCTATGTTGTTTACGAAATCTGGTTCTTTTTGGGTTATAGTTGATGGTTGTTTATGAATTCCA